TTAAAAATAAGCTAATTTAAGCTTTTGGGTTCATACCTCAAACATAAAGATATTCCTTTTTTTAAAAATAAAGTGCCTGATTAAAGGATTATTCTGATAGGATAAATTAAGTAGATTTCTACCTTTATTATATTTTATAGAATTAAACTATATCTAATAATATCAAAAATTATTGTGCATCTTACACTAAAATATAAATTTATATATTAATATATTATAAAAGAATAATTTTCTTTATTTTAAATTTTTTTAAGCTTAAATTCTAATAAAATATTTTTTTATTTCATTTTAATTTTTAGCTCATTAATTTCAATTTCTTCAAATTCATGATTTGGGTGTTGAATTGGGTTAGAAATTAACTTATTAAGATTTATCCCATTAATTAATAACTCTAATAATATTCTATCTTCTGAAGCTTCATTAAAATATTTTTTAGTACAATCTATTGCCTCTATTAATTTATTATTTTGTATTATTTTTATATTAATTTTAATAAAAAATTTTAAAATAAATAATTTATTATCAATCATAATTAATTCTTCACTTTTAATTAAAATAGGATCAGCCCCATTCCACTTCTGATTCCCTAATATTATTGAAGGATTATCTTGATTAAATAATTTTATTTTAATAACTTGACAAAAAATTACCCCTATTATTTTATTATCTTACTATTTTAATAAAAATTTCTTAATTATTATTATCATTTTAAATGCTATTATTGGAGCAATTGGAGGTTTAAATCAAACTTCTTTACGAAAATTAATAGCTTTTTCTTCTATTAATAATTTAAGTTGAATAATTTCTTCATTAATAATTAGAGAAAATTTATGAATACTATATTTTTCTTTTTATAGTTTTATAATTTCTATTATATGTTTATTATTTTATATTACTAATATATTTTATATTAATCAATTATTTATTATAAATATTAATTATATAATTAAATTATCTTTATTAATTAATTTTTTATCTCTTGGAGGATTACCCCCTTTTATTGGATTTTTTCCGAAATGAATTATTATTAATTTTTTAATTTCAAATAATTTTTATTTTTTAACTTTTATTTTAATTATAATAAGATTAATTATATTATTTTTTTATATTCGAATTTCTTACTCCTCATTTATATTTAATTATTTAAAATTAAAATGAATAAAAATTTTTATTAAAAATAAAATAATAAACTTAATTAATTTTTTTTCATTTATTTCAATTTTTAGTTTAATTTTAAGAACTTTTTTTTTCTTATAATATATATATATATATATATATTATAAGGTTTTAAGTTAAAATAAACTAATAATCTTCAAAATTATTTATAAAGAATATTTCTTTAAGCCTTAATAATAATTTATTATAACTTAAAATTTGCAATTTTATATCATTAATTTGAATATAAAGCTTAAATTAATAAAAAAGAAATATTTCTTGTTAATAAATTTACAATTTATCGCTTAACCTCAGCCATTTTATTTCCTTTAACTATGCGAAAATGAATTTATTCTACAAATCATAAAGATATTGGAACTTTATATTTTATTTTTGGTATTTGAGCAGGAATAGTAGGAACCTCATTAAGTTTATTAATTCGAGCAGAATTAGGGAATCCAGGTTCTTTAATTGGAGATGATCAAATTTATAATACTATTGTAACAGCTCATGCATTTATTATAATTTTTTTTATGGTTATACCAATTATAATTGGAGGATTTGGAAATTGATTAGTTCCTTTAATATTAGGAGCCCCAGATATAGCTTTCCCACGAATAAATAATATAAGATTTTGATTATTACCCCCCTCATTAACCTTATTAATCTCAAGAAGAATTGTTGAAAATGGAGCTGGAACAGGATGAACAGTTTATCCACCACTCTCATCTAATATTGCTCATGGAGGAAGATCTGTAGATTTAGCTATTTTTTCCTTACACTTAGCGGGAATTTCATCAATTTTAGGAGCTATTAATTTTATTACAACAATTATTAATATACGAATTAATGGTTTATCTTTTGATCAAATACCTTTATTTGTTTGAGCTGTGGGAATTACAGCTCTATTACTTCTCCTTTCATTACCAGTTTTAGCAGGAGCTATTACTATACTTCTCACTGACCGTAATTTAAATACATCTTTTTTTGATCCTGCTGGTGGAGGAGATCCAATCCTTTATCAACATTTATTTTGATTTTTTGGACATCCAGAAGTTTATATTTTAATTTTACCTGGATTTGGTATAATTTCACATATTATTTCCCAAGAAAGAGGAAAAAAGGAAACATTTGGATCTTTAGGGATAATTTATGCAATAATAGCAATTGGATTATTAGGATTTATTGTTTGAGCTCATCATATATTTACTGTTGGAATAGATATTGATACACGAGCTTACTTTACTTCAGCAACTATAATTATTGCAGTACCAACCGGAATTAAAATTTTTAGTTGACTAGCTACATTTCATGGCACCCAAATTAATTATAGACCTTCAATTTTATGAAGTTTAGGATTTGTATTTTTATTTACTGTAGGAGGATTAACTGGAGTAATTTTAGCTAATTCTTCTATTGATGTAGCTCTTCATGATACTTATTATGTAGTAGCTCATTTTCATTATGTTCTTTCCATAGGAGCTGTATTTGCTATTTTAGGAAGATTTATTCATTGATATCCTTTATTTACAGGATTAACTTTAAATCCATTTTTTTTAAAAATTCAATTTTTTACTATATTTATTGGAGTAAATTTAACTTTTTTCCCTCAACATTTTCTAGGATTAGCGGGTATACCTCGACGATACTCAGATTACCCAGATGCTTTTATTTCTTGAAATATTATTTCTTCTTTAGGATCTTATATTTCTTTATTAGCTGTAATATTAATTTTAATTATTATTTGAGAATCTATAATTAATCAACGAATAATTTTATTTTCTTTAAATTTAGCATCCTCTATTGAATGATATCAAAATTATCCTCCTGCAGAACATTCTTATAATGAATTACCAATTTTAAGAAATTAATTTCTATTATGGCAGATTATATGTAATGGATTTAAACCCCATATATAAAGGATTATCCTTTTTTTAGAAATGGCAACTTGATCTAATTTTAATTTACAAAATGGTGCTTCTCCTTTAATAGAACAAATTATTTTTTTTCATGATCATACTTTAATTATTTTAATTATAATTACTATTTTAGTAGGATATTTAATATTAAGATTACTTTTTAATAAATATATTAATCGATTCTTATTAGAAAATCAATTAATTGAATTAATTTGAACAATTTTACCAGCTATTACTTTAATTTTTATTGCTTTACCTTCTTTACGCTTATTATATTTATTAGATGAATTAAATAAACCTTTAATTACCCTTAAATCTATTGGACATCAATGATATTGAAGTTATGAATATTCAGACTTTAATAATATTGAATTTGATTCATATATAATTCCTATAAACGAAATAAATAATTATAATTTTCGATTACTAGATGTTGATAATCGTATTATTTTACCTATAAATAACCAAATTCGAATTATAGTAACTGCTACAGATGTAATTCATTCCTGAACTATTCCTTCATTAGGAGTCAAAGTAGATGCAAATCCTGGCCGACTAAATCAAACAAATTTCTTTATTAATCGGCCAGGAATTTTCTTTGGGCAATGTTCTGAAATTTGTGGGGCAAATCATAGTTTTATACCTATTGTTATTGAAAGAATTTCAATTAAAAATTTTATTAATTGAATTAATAATTATTCATCATTAGATGACTGAAAGCAAGTACTGGTCTCTTAAACCATTTTATAGTAAATTAGCATTTACTTCTAATGAATATTATTAAAGAATTAGTTAAATTTATAACATAAATATGTCAAATTTAAATCATTATATAAAATAATATTCTTTTATCCCACAAATAATACCTATTAATTGAATTTTTTCTTTTTTTTTTTTTTTATTAATTTTTATTATTTTTAAAATTATTAATTATTTTATTTTTATTAAAAAAAATAATAAAAATAATATTTTAATAAGAAAAAAAAATAAAAATTTATTTTGAAAATGATAAGAAATCTTTTTTCAATTTTTGACCCTTCTACTAATTTATTATTTATTCCTTTAAATTGAATTAGAACTTTTCTAGGTTTAATATTTATTCCTTATTCATTTTGATTAATTCCTAATCGATATTATTTCTTTTGAAATTTTATTTTAAATAAACTTCATAAAGAATTTAAAACCTTATTAAATAATTCAAATGGATCAACTTTTATTTTTATTAGTATATTTATTTTTATTTTATTTAATAATTTTTTAGGTTTATTCCCTTATATTTTTACAAGAACTAGTCATTTAACTTTATCCCTATCAATTTCCCTTCCTCTTTGATTAAGATTTATATTTTATGGGTGAATTAATAATACTCAACATATATTTATTCATATAATTCCTCAAGGAACCCCTAGAATTTTAATACCTTTTATAGTTTTAATTGAAACTATTAGTAATATTATTCGACCAGGAACTTTAGCAGTTCGTTTAACAGCTAATATAATTGCTGGTCATCTATTAATAACTTTATTAAGAGGTACTGGACCTAGATTATCTTTTTATTTTATTTTAATCTTAATTATTATTCAAATTCTTCTTCTAATTTTAGAATCTGCTGTTGCTATTATTCAATCTTATGTAATTGCTATTTTAAGAACTTTATATTCTAGAGAAGTAAACTAATGAAAAATAATTTTAATCATCCATATCATTTAGTTGATTTTAGTCCTTGACCTTTAACTGGCTCAATTGGAGTCTTAACTTTAGTTACAGGTATAATAAAATGATTTCATAATTTTAATATTAATTTATTAATTTTAGGTTATATTATTACAATTTTAACAATATATCAATGATGACGAGATATTTGCCGTGAAGGAACTCTTCAAGGCAAACATACTATTTTAGTAACAAAAGGTTTACGTTGAGGAATAATCTTATTTATTATCTCAGAAATTTTTTTTTTTTTATCTTTTTTTTGAGCTTTTTTTCATAGAAGTTTATCACCTAATATTGAAATTGGAGCTATATGACCTCCTATAAGAATCATTGCTTTTAATCCTTTTCAAATTCCTTTATTAAATACTATTATTTTAATTACATCTGGAATTACTGTAACTTGAGCTCATCATGCTATTATGGAAAATAATTATTCTCAAACAACACAAAGTCTTTTTTTTACAATTATATTAGGAATTTATTTTACTATTTTACAAGCTTATGAATATTTTGAAGCCCCATTTACCATTGCAGATAGTATTTACGGATCAACCTTTTTTATGGCAACTGGATTTCATGGATTACATGTTATAATTGGAACATTATTTTTATTAGTATGTTTAATTCGTCATATTAAAAATCATTTTTCTAATAATCATCATTTTGGATTTGAAGCAGCAGCTTGATATTGACATTTCGTTGACGTAGTTTGATTATTCCTATTTATTTCAATTTATTGATGAGGAAATTAATTTATTTATATAATATATTTAGTATATTTGACTTCCAATCAAAAAGTTTAATAATTTTAATATAAATAATTCTAATAATCATTTATATATTAATTTTTATTATATTAATTTCTAATATTATAATATTTTTATCAATTATTTTATCAAAAAAATCATTCTCTGATCGAGAAAAATCTTCCCCCTTTGAATGCGGATTTGACCCTAAATCTTCCGCTCGAATTCCTTTTTCATTACATTTCTTTTTAATTACAGTAATTTTTTTAATTTTTGATGTAGAAATTGCTTTAATTTTCCCTATTATTAATTTATTTAAAGTTACAAATTTTATTATTTGAGTGAAAACTAGATTTTTTTTTATTTTAATTTTAATTATTGGATTATACCATGAATGAAATCAAAATATATTAAATTGAACAAATTAATTATAAATTAATAATAATAATAAAGTAATTATAATTAATAGGATTATAGTTTATTAAAACATTTGATTTGCATTCAAAAAATATTGAATCTCAATTTATCTTAAATAAGAAGCAATTATGCATTTAATTTCGACTTAAAAGATAGAGTTTATTACTCCTTATTTATTAATTGAAACCAAAATAGAGGTATATCACTGTTAATGATACTATTGAATAAAAAATTCCAATTAAAGAAATATAAAGTTTAAAAGTAAGCTGCTAACTTAATTTTTAGTGGTTTAATTCCATTAATATTTCTTATTTATATAGTTTAAATAAAACATTACATTTTCACTGTAAAAATAAAATATTTATTTTTATAAATAATATATTTATTTAAAAATTAAAATAATTTCCTTAATATCTTCAATATTATGCTCTATTTTTATAAGCTATTTAAATATAATATAACTATTATTAATGTATAAAAAATTAATATATATATAATAAATCTAAATAAATAAATTTTATAATTATTTATTTGAAATAAATTATAAAAAATTGTATATTTTTTAAAAATTAAAAATATTCCTTGACCACTATATATTTCTCTTCACCCTATATCAATATTTTTTAATAAAAATTGACCAAAATTTAAAAAATAATAATTTAAACCATAAGTTGATAAACTAGGTATAAATCATATTAAACATAAAAAATTTCTAATTTGATATATTTTTAAAAATTTATTTAATCTGTAAATATTTATTCTACTAATTAAATAACCTATAATTAATCCTAAAATACTAACATAAATTACTATTATTTTTATATTAAAAGGTAAATAAATTATATAAGGATAAGGAAAAATTATTCATATTAATAAACTTCCTCTTACAATTCTTATGAATAATAAAATAAATATTCTTTTTAATATAGTGAAATCCTCATCATATAAATTATAAATACATAATAAATTAAAATCATTAATTATTAAATATATTATTAAACGAAATCTATAAAATACAGTTAATCCTGTTGAAATATAATATAATAAAAAAATAAATAAATTTAAATTTCTCAATCTTACAACTTCTAAAATTAAATCTTTAGAATAAAATCCAGCTAAAAAAGGAATCCCACATAAAGCTATATTAGAAATATTTATACATAAAGCTGTTAAAGGAATAAAATTAGCAATACCCCCTATAAAACGAATATCTTGAATATTTATTATCATATGAATAATAACTCCAGCACATATAAATAATAAAGCCTTAAATATAGCGTGAGTTAATAAATGAAAAAAAGCTAATTTAGGTATTCCTATTCTTAAAATTCTTATTATTAATCCTAATTGTCTTAATGTCGATAAAGCAATAATTTTTTTTAAATCAAATTCATAATTTGCAGAAATACCAGCTATAAATATTGTTAATCCAGATAATAATATTAAAAATTTTAAAAATAAAGTATCAATTAATAAAAAATTAAAACGAATTAATAAATAAACTCCAGCTGTTACTAAAGTTGAAGAATGAACTAAAGCTGAAACAGGGGTTGGAGCTGCTATTGCAGCTGGTAATCAAGATCTAAAAGGAATTTGAGCACTTTTAGTTATGGAAGCTATAATAATTATTCTTCCAATTATAATTATAAAATAATCATTTTTTATAAAATTTAAATAAAATAAATAATTTCAACTCCCATAATTTATTATTCAAGAAATTACTATTAAAATAAAAACATCCCCAATACGATTTGATAAAGCTGTTAATATTCCAGCATTATAAGATTTAATATTTTGATAATAAATTACTAAACAATAAGATACTAAACCTAATCCATCTCACCCTAATAAAATTCTAATAATATTAGGACTAATAATTAATAAAATTATAGAAAAAACAAATAATAAAACTAAAATAATAAACCGATTTAAATTTAATTCAGATTTTATATATCTTTTTCTATAAAAAATAACAACAGAAGAAATTAATAAAACAAATATTATAAATAATAAAGATATTCAATCTAATAAAATTCTTATAACAATTCTTATAGATCTGAAAGAAATAAGTTCTCACTCTAAAAAAATTACTAAATTATTTATAATAAAATAAATTATTAAAAAAAAATTTAATATACTTATTATAAATAAAAAAAAAAATCTAATAAAACAAATTGAATTCTTAAAAATAATTTAAAATGATAATTAATCATATTTTTGATACCACAAATCAATATTTTTTATAAATTATTTAAATTAAAATCAAATTATAATATAATCGATTTTTAAAACTAAAATATTTAAAGGTAATCAATGTAATATTAGTAGTAAATATTCTCGAGAAACTCCAGTATAAAATCTATATATACCTGAATGATATTTCCCATGTTGAATATAAGAATATAAATATAATCTATACCCAGCTCTAAAAAAAGAAATTAATATTAATATTAATATTGAAATTCAAGATCATCTTAATAATCTATTAATTAATCTAATTTCCCCTATTAAATTTAATGAGGGGGGAGCTGCTATATTAGAAGATATAATTAAAAATCATCATAAACTTATTGAAGGTATAAAATTTATTATTCCTTTATTAATATATAAACTTCGACTATGTAAACGTTCATAATTAATATTAGCTAAACAAAATATACCTGATGAACATAATCCATGACCAATTATTAAAATATATGAACCAATAAATCCTCAATAGTTTATTGTTATAATCCCACCAATTACTATACTTATATGAGCTACTGAAGAATAAGCAATTAAAGATTTAATATCAACTTGACAAAAACATTTTAAACTAATATAAAATCCTCCTACTAATCTAATTCTCAATCAAATAATATTATATTTTAAACCTAATTCTTGAATTAAAATTATAACTCGAACTAATCCATAACCCCCTAATTTTAATATAATGCCAGCTAAAATTATTGAACCTGAAACAGGAGCTTCTACATGGGCTTTTGGAAGTCATAAATGAACAAAATACATTGGCATTTTAACTAAAAAAGCTATAACTATTGAAAAATACAATAAATATAATTCAAAATTATAAAATTTTATAAAATAAATTATTATACAATTTATTTCATTAAAAGAATAAAAAATACCTAGTAATAAAGGTAATGAAACAAATAAAGTATAAAATAATAAGTATAATCCAGCTTGAATACGTTCAGGTTGATATCCCCATCCAATAATTAATATTAAAGTAGGAATTAATCTACCCTCAAAAAATAAATAAAATATAAATAAATTTATTACACTAAAAGTCATATATAATATAATTAATAAAAAAACTACATTAAATAAAAAAAAATTATAATAATAATTTTGTTTATATAAATTTTCACTAGCTATAATTATTAAAATACAAATTCAAATTCTTAATAAAATTAAACCATATGATAAAATATCACATCTAAAAATATATCTTAAATTATTAAAATTTTCAATATTTAAAGATAAATTTATATATATAAATATTATAAAAAATAATATTATTTGAACCATTCAATATATATTAAAATTAAAACATAAAGGAATTGTAAAAATTAAAAAAAAAAAAATTTTTATCATTATAATAAATTAAAACTTTGAAAATAATCATTCCCATGAGTACGAATTATAGCTACTAAAATAGATAAACCTAAAGCTCCTTCACATACAGAAAATACTAAAAATACTATTAATATATATATATCATATTCAATATAAGTAAATATCAAAACTATAAAAAAAAAAATTCTTAATACAATAAACTCTAATCTTAATAAAACAATTAATAAATGTTTATGTTTAGAAACAAAAATTATATTACCTACAATAAATATAATAATAATTAAAATTCATATATTTAAAATTATCATGTTTTTATAGTTTAATTATAAAACATTGGTCTTGTAAATCAAAAATAAGATTTTTTTTTAAAAACTTCAAAGAAAAAGATTTTTCTTTATCAATAATCTCCAAAATTATTATTTTTATTAAACTATTCTTTGATATTGTTAAAATATTTTTTTCATTATTAATTATTTTATTTTCATTTATAATATTATTTATAACTAATCCTCTATCTATGGGATTAATAATTTTAATTCAAACTTTATTAACTTGTTTAATTTCAAGAATAAGTTTATCTACTTATTGATTTTCATATATTTTATTTTTAACTTTCTTAGGAGGTTTATTAGTTTTATTTATTTATGTATCTAGAATTGCATCTAACGAATATTTTAAAATTTCTTTTTTTATAATAATAATTTTTATTATTTTACTTATAATAAGATTATTAATAAGAATTTATTTTTATAAAAATTTATATTGATTAAATTTTAATATTAGAAATTTAGAAATAAATAATTTTTTTAATTATTTAATTTTTTTTAATAATGAAAATAAAATTAACTTATCTAAGTTATATAATAATCAAACATTTTTATTAATATTAATAATAATAATTTATTTATTTATTACTTTAATTGCAGTAGTTAAAATTACAAATATTTTTTTTGGTCCTTTACGATCTTCAATTTAACTAATGATAAATATATTTAAACCAATTCGAAAAACCCATCCAATTTTAAAAATTATTAATGGATCATTAATTGATTTACCTACCCCTTCAAATATTTCTTCATTATGAAATTTTGGATCTTTATTAGCCATATGTTTAATTATTCAAATTATTACAGGATTATTTTTAACTATATATTATACAGCTAATATTGAATTAGCTTTTTATAGTGTAAATTATATTTGCCGAAATGTAAATTATGGGTGATTAATTCGAACTCTACATGCTAATGGAGCATCATTTTTTTTTATTTGTATTTATATTCATATTGGACGAGGAATTTACTATGAATCATTTAATTTCAAATACACATGAATAATAGGAATAATTATTTTATTTCTACTTATAGCAACAGCATTTATAGGTTATGTTTTACCTTGAGGACAAATATCTTTTTGAGGTGCAACTGTAATTACTAATTTATTATCTGCTATTCCTTATTTAGGAACAATATTAGTAAATTGAATTTGAGGAGGTTTTGCTATTGATAATGCAACTTTAACTCGATTTTATACTTTTCATTTTATCTTACCATTTATTATTTTAATAATAACTATAATTCATTTATTATTTTTACATCAAACAGGATCTAATAATCCTTTAGGAATTAATAGAAATTTAGATAAAATTCCTTTTCATCCATTTTTTACTTTTAAAGATATAATTGGATTTATCTTAATTTTATTTTTATTAGTATGTTTAACATTAACTAATCCTTATATATTAGGAGATCCTGATAATTTTATTCCTGCTAATCCTTTAGTAACTCCTATTCATATTCAACCTGAATGATATTTCTTATTTGCTTACGCTATCTTACGATCAATTCCTAATAAATTAGGGGGAGTTATTGCATTAATCTTATCAATTTTAATTTTAATTATTTTACCTATAACATTTCTTAAAAAAATACAAGGAATTCAATTTTACCCTATTAATCAATTTTTTTTTTGAATCATAGTAACAACAATTATTTTATTAACATGAATTGGAGCTCGACCTGTAGAAGATCCTTATATTATCACAGGACAAATATTAACAATTTTATATTTTTCTTATTATATTATTAATCCATTAATTAGTATCTACTGAGATAAATTAATTTTTAATAACTAATTAATGAGCTTGTTAATAAGCATTTGTTTTGAAAACTTAAGAAAGAATAATTATTCTATTAATTTATACTAAAAATAATAAACTACAATAAAAAAATTTTTAAACCTAAATAAAATATTAAAAAATTTAAAGAAATTGGTAAATAAATTTTTCAAGCTAAATATATTAATTTATCATAACGATAACGAGGTAAAGTCCCACGAACTCAAATAAATAAAAAAGAAATTAATCTTAATTTTAAATAAAAAAAAAAATCAAATCTATAACCTCCTATATATAATAATACAAATAATAATCTTATAAATAAAATTCTTGAATATTCAGCTAAAAAAATTAAAGCAAATCCTCCACTTCTATATTTTACATTAAATCCTGAAACTAATTCACTTTCACCTTCAGCAAAATCAAAGGGAGTACGATTTGTTTCAGCTAATCTTGAAGAAAATCAACATAAATTTAAAGGAAATATTAAAAAAAAAAATCAAATTAACTTTTGATAAATTCTAAATATTATTATATTAAAATCTATAATTATAATAATTCTTGATATTAAAATTAAAGCTAATCTTACTTCATAAGAAATAGTTTGAGCTACTGACCGTAAACCCCCTAATAAAGAATAATTTGAATTAGAAGATCAACCAGCAATTATTACTGTATATACACCTATTCTCGTACAACATAAAAAAAATAAAATACCTAAATTAAATCTAATTAAATTAAAATAATAAGGAATTAATATTCAAATTATTAAAGATAAAATAAATCTAATTACTGGAGAAAAATAATAAGATAAGTAATTAGAAAAACTAGGAAAAGTTTGTTCTTTAGTAAATAATTTAATAGCATCTGAAAAAGGCTGTAAAATTCCAATAAACCCTACTTTATTAGGACCTTTTCGAATCTGAATATAACCTAAAACTTTTCGTTCTAATAATGTTAAAAAAGCCACACCAATTAAAACCCCTAAAATTAAAATTAATAAACCTATAAAAATTATTACTAAATCAATTTTTATCATTTACTACCTATATAATTAAATTATACATTTATGATTTCTAAAATCATTACACTTTTCTGCCAAAATAGTTTAATATAATTAAACTATAAATTCATTATTTTATAAATTATTTAATAAAATTCCAAAATTAAATTTAATTTAAATATTAATTCCTTTCGTACTAAAATATTTTAACATTCTAAAGATAGAAACCAACCTGGCTCACACCGGTTTGAACTCAGATCATGTAAGATTTTAATGATCGAACAGATCAAAATTTTAAACTTTTGCATATAAATTTTATCTTAATCCAACATCGAGGTCGCAAACTTTTTTTCTTATTTGAACTAAAAAAAAAAATTACGCTGTTATCCCTAAGGTAATTTTTTCTTTTAATCAAAATATTTTTGGATCATTTAACTCAATTATTTATGAATTTTTTCTTAAAAAAAGTTTTTTTTATTTTTTTATCACCCCAATAAAATTATTATTATTATTTTAATTAATATTTAAATATATAATTTTAATAATAATAATAATTAAACTCTATAGGGTCTTCTCGTCTTTTAAATTTATTTTAGCTTTTTAACTAAAAAATTAATTTTTTTTTTTAAAATTGAAACAGCTTATATCTCATTCAATCCTTCATACAAGTCACTAATTAAGAGACTATTGATTATGCTACCTTTGTACAGTCAATATACTGCAGCCCTTTAATATAATATCAGGGGGCAAATTAAACTTTAAATTATTTCCAAAAAGACATGTTTTTGATAAACAAGGGGATATATATACATACTTTATTTTAAATTTGCCGAATTCTTTAAAATTAATTTTTATTATTTACATATTAATTTTAATATAAATACTAATTTTATCATTATATTTTAATTTTTTTTATTTAAAATAATTTTTTTATAAAAATTTAAATTTTAATAAAATTTTATTTGTAAATAAAATTATTTATAATAAATTAAAAATTATAAACAATATAAATTTTAAAAATTTTAATTAAAAATTTTATTAAATTATAAAAATTTAATTTAAAGCTTATCCCTTAAAATATATTTTTTTTTTTACATTTATTTAATTAATTAAATAAATATAAAAAAAAAAAAAATTAAATTTTTTTCTAAAAAAACTAGATATTTTTAAAAACGATTAACATTTCATTTCAAAATAATTATTTAAAATATTTATGTAACAATAACTTTTATAACTATTTATCTCTTTTAAATTCGAGAAATATTTTAACAAAATAATTAAATTAATAAACTCTGATACACAAGATACAAAAAATAAATTTTACTTTAAATTAAATTTATTTTCAAAATATTTAAAAATTCTTTCACAATACTAATTAACTATAAATTTTATAATTTTTTTTTTATTAATACTAAAACCCCCCAATTTTAATATTAAAACTATTTTTATTATTTATAAAATTATTAATTTCTTCTTCTCAAATTAATTGAATTATTCAATATCACTTCAATGTAAATGAAATACTTTTTCAAGCTCTAATTTGATATTTCTAGAAACACTTTCCAGTACCTCTACTTTGTTACGACTTATTTCAACTTATTAATGAAAGCGACGGGCAATATGTACATATTTTAATTTTTAATCATTTTAATAAATTAAATAAAATTACATTTAAATCCATCTTCAATTAAATTTACAAATTAATATCAGCTATAAATAAATTTATTGTAATCCATTATATTCTTAATTATAATCTGCATCTTGATCTGATTTAATTTATAATTTAAATTTTAAAATATTATTATCTATTAAAAATATTTTTATAACAACGATATACAAAATAATAAATTAAGTAAATTTATTCGTGGATTATCAATTATTAAACAGATTCCTCTAAATGAACTAAAATACCGCCAAATTATTTAAGTTTCAATAAATAATTACATACTATTTTAGTAATATTAAGTTAAATTTTTAATAATAGGGTATCTAATCCTAGTTTATAAATAAAATTTATTAAATCATAAAAATCAAATTAATTTTAAATAAATTAAAATTTCACTTAATAATTTAATATTTAACTAAATAATTTATTTAATAATTAATTACTAATAAAATTTAATTTAACTTTTGTTTAACCGCAACTGCTGGCACAAAATTAGTTATTAATTTAAATATTACTAAATCTTAATTTCTTAAATTTTTAATATTAATTACTACATAAATTATTAATTAATAATTATTAAAATTATTAAAATAAATACAAAAATTTATATGTAAAATAAATTTATAATAAATTTTTTAAACTATAAAAATTTATTTAATAGTATATTTTTTAATATAGTTTTTTTTTTTTTTTTTATATATATAAAATTTAATATTAATTATTAAATTTTAAATATTTATTTTTTTCTTCTTTTTCATAATATTAATTATTGAAAATTAATATCATTATTCATCAATATATATTCATTTAAATAAATAATTAATTATTAAATTTAATATTATTTTGAATTTAAATTAATATATTAATTATATTAATATTATAATATATTTAATTATATATATATATATATTAATATATTAAAAATTTAATATATATATATATATATATATATATATATATACTTATATATGTAAATAAACCATTTCTAATTTTTTTTCATTAAATAAAAAAAAATAAT